TTTTAACTCGTTCCAACCGAAGTTTTAAGAAATCTAATTTCAAGACTTATAATCTTTATACAAAATTTAATAGAGATTCGGGTTTTATAAGTTATTTGGAAGAACCAGATTTTCGTCGAGCCGTAATCAAAGGATCTATGCGCATTCAAAGGCGTAAAATGGTTATTTGGGGACCGTCTCAAGGAAATCCCCATTCCCCTCTTTTTTTGGAAAAAATGGAAGATTTTCCTTTTCCTATATCCGACCTAATGAAGCTTTTTTTTAATATTAGAGATTGGTTGGGTAAAAAGTCAGAATTTGAAATTTTAGATCAACAATTCCAAATAAAAAAAAACAACCAGGAAGACGCAATGGAATTCTGGGAAAACATTCCATATGCACAAAAAACAAGAAGTATTCTGTTACTAGCACAATCAATTTTTAGAAGGTATATTAAATTACCCTTATTGATAATAGCTAAGAATATTGGCCGTATTTTATTACGGCAATCTCCGGAATGGTATGAGGATTTCCAAGATTGGAATAGAGAAATTTATTTAAAGTGCAGCTATAATGGTCTTCAATTCTCCAAAACAGAATTTCCTAAAAATTGGTTAATAGAAGGTTTTCAGATCAAAATCTTATATCCTTTTCATTTGAAACCGTGGCACGGATCTAAGCTACGACTCTCTGATAGAGATCGAAAGCAACAAGATGATTTTGATTCTTGTTTTTTAACAGTTTTGGGAATGGAAACAGAATATCCTTTTGGTCCTCCTCGAAAAACACCTTCCTTTTTTGAACCCGTTTTTAAAGATATAGACTACAAAGTCGAAATAAGAAATTTAAATTTTAGAGTTCAAAGAGTTTTAAAAAAAATAACAAAGCAACAAGAAAAAGCATTTTTCTTTTTAAAACAAATACTTTTAAAAGGAAAGAAAATTCCATTATTTATACCGAGAGAAATATATGAATCAAGTGAAACTCAAACAGAAAAGGATTCGATAATCAGCACTCAGATAATTCATGAATCATTTAGTCAAAATAAATCTAGAGATTATTCACAGGCAAAAGAAGAGATTAAACATAGAATTGATAGAAGAAACACAATCAGAAATCAAATAGAAATAATGAAAAAAAATAAAAAGACTAATCGAGAATCACCCCCAAAAATTTGGAAAATATTAAAAAGAAAAAATATTGAATTAATATTTCAATTTTGCATTGAAAAAATATACGTAGATATCTTTTTATGTATAATTAATATGCGCAGAATTTCTCTACAACTTTTTATGGAATCAACAAAAAAAATTCTTGAAAAATACATTGACAATAATGAAATAAATAAAGATAAAGAAAGAATTAATAAAAAAAAACAAAATAAAATTGACTTCATTTCGCCTATGACTATAAAAAAGGCTTTTGATAATCTTAGAAATAGTAAGCAGAAGCCACATTTTTTTTTTGATTTATCTTACTTGTCACAAAAATATGTATTTTTTAAATTATCACAAACCCAAGTTATTAACTTCAATAAGTTAAGATCTATTCTTCAATATAATGGACCATCTTTTTTTCTTAAGAATGAAATAAAGGATTTTTTTGGAACACAAGGAATATTTGATTCCAAAGTAAGACATAACAAACTTTCAAATTATGAAAAGAATCCATGGAAAAACTGGTTAAGAAGTCATTATCAATATGATTTATCTCAGATTACATGGTCTACATTAGTCCCACAAAAATGGCGAAATCAAATAAATCAATGCCATATGTCTCAAATGTCTCAAAATGATGATTTAAAGAAAAGGTATTCCTATGAAAAAGACCCATTATTGGATTACAAAAAAAAACAAAATTTGAAAGTATATTTATTACCAAATAAAGAGGAGAATTTTCAAAAAAACTATAGATATGATCTTTTCTCATATAAATATATGAATTCTGAAACTAAGAATAAGTCTGATATTTATAGATCATCATTAGAAACAATAAAGAAGCAAGAAAATTCCACCAAAAATAAAGAAACTTTTTTTAACATACTCAATAATATTCCTATCAAGAATTATCTAGAAAAAAGTGATATTATATATATGGAAAAAAATACAGATAGAAAATATTTGGGTTGGAAATTTAATACAAATATTCAGGTTGAACCTAATAAGGACCAAATAACGGAGAATTCTCATAATAATGGTCTTTTTTATCTTCCAATTAAATCAAATTCCGAAATCAATTATAAAAAGGTCTTTTTTGATTGGATGGGGGTGTCTTTTGATTGGATGGGAATGAATGAAAAATTCTTAATCTTAAATCACCTCATATCGAATCCGAAAGTTTTTTTATTTCCAGAGTTTTTAATACTTTATCATAAATATAAAGAGAAACCTTGGTTTATCCCAAGCAACTTACTTCTTTTTAATTTGAATATCAATCCAAATTTTAGTGAAAATCCAAATATCAAAGGAAAACAAGAGGCGAATGAATATTTTTTAAATTTTAGACCATCAAATTCAAAACA